ACAAATATTTTATACAATTATACAAATACAATACATAGGTCGTCGATTCGGCAGTGGATAAAAAAAAAGGGGGGAAGATACCCATCTTTACAGTTAATGGTTCAAATAATTTTATCCATATGAGTGTTCTACATCGAATAAATTCCCAATTCTTCCTTTTTTATTTTTCTCATTTTTAAACCTTTTTGGTACTAACGTAGCGGTAGAAAGAGTACCATGCTATGCTGTGCCTGGACTTCAAACAATTCATCTTTAACCATGTAAAAGACCTCAACATTATTGGTTGATAGAGAAGAGAATCAAAGTTTATTTACCAATTAGTCACGAAATGCTATGGTTCTTACATATGATTTCTGAATGAAATCAAATTCAGAAGTAATTCGTCGAGATTGTGCACTCTTTTCTTTGTTCCTATTTCTGCTATAAAAAAGAATACATAAATATAAATAAAGTGCAGCCGGTGAAATCCAACCTATTCTTGAAATACACAACTCGCACACACTCCCTTTCCAAAAAAGATCAATACACCCAGCACTACGCTTAGATTTATTGGATTTGTTGCTAAAATATCGGTATTAAACTCGAAACTCCCAGCGGATGACCAGTGCCCCACGGAAACAAAAGAATCGATAAGATTTTTCATAGGCTCTCCCCCTATAGATAGGACTAACAAAGAACAGAGTTCTTTTTCTATCACTCCGCTTATTATTCTTAATGGAATTTGAGAATTCTCAAATTTATTAGTTATGGTTATGTTTTTATTCTTCTTTTTTTTTTACATTTTTATTCTATGATGAAATGAAACATTAAACAAAAGGATTTGCAAATAAAAGAGCTAATGCCACGACCAGTCCATAAATTGTTAAAGCTTCCATAAAAGCCAGACTAAGCAATAAAGTACCTCGTATTTTACCCTCTGCTTCTGGTTGTCTCGCAATACCTTCTACGGCTTGGCCCGCAGCAGTACCTTGACCAACCCCAGGTCCGATAGAAGCAAGCCCTACAGCCAATCCAGCAGCAATAACGGAAGCAGCAGAAATAAGTGGATTCATGGTAAGTTCCTCGCACCAAAAAAATAAATGGTTAATGATACAACCAACTGATGAATTAGTACTTAATATACTTTTACTATTGAATTTACTACACTTATTTTTTCTTTTTTGATCTTTATCACTAAAATCTATCGGGTCGAAGTAGCTAAAAACTCCAAATGGAATTCAGAATATTACTGAATTGTCAGAACTACTTTGATATACCGTTCGTTTTTCCTTTCTACCTTATGTAAATATATAAGTATACGGTTTTAGTCATTGCGTTTCCTTGTTTAGAAAATATTCTATTCTTTATCTTTGATTCAATTCACAATCACAGACAAAATAGAAAAAGGACTGATATGGGAATCCATCTAAATGCAGTGGGCTAGAAAAAAAGATATAAGGGTAATTATTATTTCACTAGTAAATAACATCTACTTTTATTCTTCCATAACGTAAATCACCTGCATTTTTTATTCTCTTATTTTATTCTATTACATATTCTATTAAATCATATTCTGGAACCATTCTTCGAAACATACACAAGGATTTATACTCATAGGCATTACATAAACATATATGTAGTAGGATCCCCAACCCTTCTTTATCTTACTATTTCTGCAATATCATCTATCTTTCTTCATATATACATAAATGTAGCTATTTGCATTTTCTTCTCCAACCCAGTGGATTATATTGAACCCCCGTATTCCTTTAATTGGGATAAGCTTCAAAAAAGACTATTTCGAAAGTTAGTCAATGATGACCCTCCATGGATTCACCTATATAAGCCGCAGCCAAAGTTGCAAAAATAAGAGCTTGAATACCACTTGTAAATAATCCAAGAAACATGACAGGTATAGGAACTACTGAAGGTACTAAAGAAACAAGAACAACAACCACTAATTCATCAGCCAATATATTCCCGAAAAGTCGAAAACTAAGAGATAAAGGTTTTGTGAAATCTTCTAGAATATTAATTGGTAAAAGTATTGGAGTTGGTTGAATGTATTTCCCGAAATATCCCAATCCTTTTTTGCTAAGACCCGCATAGAAATATGCCACTGACGTGGGTAAAGCTAAAGCAACAGTAGTATTTATATCATTCGTGGGCGCAGCTAACTCCCCATGAGGTAACTTTATGATTTTCCAAGGTAAAAGAGCACCTGACCAGTTAGAAACAAAAATAAATAGGAACATCGTTCCTATAAAAGGAACCCAAGGACCATACTCCTCTCCAATCTGAGTTTTGCTCAAGTCTTGAATAAATTCAAGGACATATTCAAAGAAATTCTGACCGTTAGTCGGAATGGTTTGTGGATTCCGAACAGCTATGATGACTGAACCTAATAAGATAGCAATTACAACCCAAGAAGTGATAAGTACTTGGGCATGAATTTGTAAACCTCCTATTTGCCAATATAAATGTTGGCCTACTTCTACACCTGATATATCATATAACCCTTTGAGTGTTTTAATGGAACATGGTATAACATTCATATTGTCCTCTAAAAGAAATCAAACTTCAAAAAAGTAATTATTTTGATTCAACCATCTCTTTCTCAATTCATCTATGTTCATTCATGAATTTAAGTTCTGAATCGTATATTTCGGATACTGAGAAATCACATAAAAAAACTACCAATCATTTTATGTTTTCAATATTATTCAATATTCAAAACATAGTTAAAACTCCAAAAGATGTAAACCAAAATAGTAACAATCAAAGAGAGTTCACCAAAAACAAACTAATCTTCTTATTTATTCTTATTAATGATAAGATAATCAATCATTTTTTAATTTTTTATATAATTAGAACGGCCCTCACAAATTGCAGATACTAATTTGGTAAGAATCAATCGAATCGAAGCTATAGCATCATCGTTGGCCGGAATGGAAATATCTGCAAGATCTGGGTCACAATTTGTATCGATTAAACAAATCGTCGGAATACCCAAAATGAAACATTCTCGAAGAACCGTATATTCTTCTTGTTGATCCACGATAATTACAATATCGGGCAATCCCGTCATATATTTGATCCCACCCAGATATGTTTGCAAGGTAGATAACTTTCTCTTCAACATTGCTGCATCTCCTTTGGGGAGACGATTGAGTTTACCCATCTTTTGTTCTGCTCTTAAGTCCCTGAACTTCTGAAGTCTTGTTTCTGTAGTAGACCAATTCGTTAACATACCACCAAGCCATTTTTTATTAACATAATGACATCGAGCCCTTATTGCTGCTGATGCTACTAAATCCGCTGCTTTCTTTTTGGTGCCAACGATTAAGAATTTTTTTCCCTTACTTGCTGCATCAAAAACTAAATCGCAGGCTTCTGATAAAAAACGAGCAGTTATAGTAAGATTTGTAATATGAATACCTTTACGTTTTGCAGAGATGTAAGGAGCCATTCTAGGATTCCATTTATTAGTACCATGACCAAAATGAACTCCTGCTTCCATCATTTCTTCCAAATTGATGTTCCAATATCGTCTTCCCATTTTCCCACACTTTCTCTTTTTTTTTTTCAAAGAGATTCAGTACCCTGTGAAATAAATAATTGTTCCGACGGAACCTTCTACCAGGATTGACCATTGATCTACGACCCAAACCATTAATTTCATTTTTTCTTTAATTGATTACAAAATCCATAATTGGACCAGAGAGTTAAAGTAAAAAGAATGAACCTCTTGTTAGGAATTAGTAAATTACATTACGTATCTGATGTCTCGTGGAAAGTGTTTGGGTCACAAGAACAAAATAATTCTCTATGGTGTAACAAAATATCTCTCATTTCCAACTCAAATAGATTCTTCCTTTTGATTTTCAAATGAATGTTTTTGTCTTGCTTTGAACGATGTACTAATTTTTTGAATCCGGTACCAACCGGTATAATCCCCCCCAGAACAACGTTCTCTTTCAGGCCTTTCAACCAATCAATACGACCTCGTAGAGCAGCTTTTGCTAAAACTCGAGCAGTTTCTTGAAAACTCGCTTCGGATATGAAACTTTGAGTATTCAGAGATGACTTCGTTATTCCCAATAAGATTGCCCGATAACAGATCGCTTCGTCCAAAACGCGCCCTGCTCGCTCTGCTCGCAACAATCCAATAAATTCCCCGGGTAAAAAAACATTAGACATTCCATCTTCTGAAACCAAAACTCTTGATGTTACTTGACGTACAATAATCTCTATATGTCTATTATGGATCTGTACCCCCTGGGATCGATAAACCTTTTGGATCTTATTAACCAAAGAGATACGACTTTGAGCTATGGTTAATTCAGCTCCAATCAAGAATCCCCAGGGGATCCCAAGAATCCTTCGGATACGTTCGTCCCAACCTTCAACTCTTCTTTCGAGGTTCATCGATATTGAATCAATTGAACGAACTTCTAATATTTGTTCCACTTTTGGAAGACCTTGCGTTATGTCACCAGATCTCGATTTTTCATATAGAAATGTAATTAATGTATCTCCTTCATAAAATGTTTCCCCATAATGGCCATGGACAGTTGCTCCTGGAGTAACCAAATAGGGCTTAGCTGATCTTATAACTAAAGAGTCAACATGAACAATGAAAATTTGACCAGATTTTTTTATGCGTGATCCGTATTTCGATAGACATACATTTTCACAAAGGAATTGTCCAAGGCTCATTATTGTCCATGCCTCTTCACAAGAATCGTGATGGAGAAAACACCAATTCAAATGGAATGAATTCCAAATGATGTTACTGCATGGATCGGGATTATAAATCCTACTATTTTCATCTAGAAAACAGTATTTAAATGGAAGTACTTGAAGCACTTGGAAAGTCTGTTGAGATCTTTTTTCAAGTAAAAAATATTTTTTTAAAAAGACTTGATTATAAGTTCTTAAATAGTAAGATGAACGAAAATTTACTATTTTAGGCACAATAGTACCTAAAGGACCCAAAAAATACCTAATTGGAGTCATGG